TATGGATGAATACATGGTATCTCTGGATCCCATTGAATTTCATTCCGAAGAGGACCCTTATAAAGATCGTATTGATTCTTATCAAAGAAAGACAGGATTAAACGAGGCTGTTCAAACAGGCACAGGTCAACTAAACGGCATTCCCGTAGCAGTTGGGGTTATGGATTTTCATTTTATGGGAGGTAGTATGGGATCCGTAGTAGGTGAGAAAATTACTCGTTTGATCGAATATGCTACCAATCAATTTTTACCTCTTATTTTAGTGTGTGCTTCCGGAGGAGCACGAATGCAAGAAGGAAGTTTGAGCTTGATGCAAATGGCTAAAATATCTTCTGCTTTATATGATTATCAAACGAATAAAAAGTTATTTTATGTATCAATCCTTACGTCTCCTACAACTGGTGGGGTGACAGCTAGTTTTGGGATGTTGGGAGATATCATTATTGCTGAACCTAACGCCTATATTGCATTTGCTGGTAAAAGAGTAATTGAACAAACATTGAATAAGACAGTACCTGAAGGTTCACAATCGGCCGAAGTATTATTCGATAAGGGTTTAGTGGATTCAATCGTACCACGTAATCTTTTAAAAGGCGTTTTGAATGAGTTACTTCAGTTCCACGATTTCTTTCCTTTGAATCCTAAATCAAGTAGAGCCTTAACTTAATTCTTACTTAATTCTTAATTAAAGTTAATTAAATTGAAATTAGTTAATTTTTTTCGGGCGAGCAGGTATTTTTTTTATTGGAATGAAAGGAAAAACTCGAAGAATGCATTTTTATGTGACATAAGAGTCAATTTTAGAAAGAATCATTCAGATAATTTTTTGCCGATATTCACTCTTTTTTCTAGCAACAAGAAAAAAGAGTGAATTCTTTTTTCCGTGAAAAAGAGGTTCGGCAAGGTGAAATGGTAAATAATAAATAAAATGAATTTCATCTTCGTTTCTTACTTTTCTTACTTACTTCTGCATAAAAAAATCGAAAAAAAAAGAGTCTCATATATTTATATATATATCGCGAGGATCCCCCCTTAATTTGCTAAAAACAAAATTTTCGGTCGGATTCGATATTGTAACGAAGTGTTCGGGAATTTAGAAGCCTAAAAACTCGTTATTCTTTCTTTTACTAAGTTATTCTTTATTTTACTTTACTAAGTTATTCTTTATTTTACTAAAAAAAAGATAATATAAAGAAGAATAACAAAGAGGTGGATTATCATATATATGTCATGTAGAAATACGACTAAGTCACTTGATTAGTTCGATACTCTTTGCACTTTGATTTTAATAGAATTATCTATGTTATATATGTTTAGTTAGATATACTTAGTATAATTTTATTATATACACATCTTAGTGATTCTAAAATTATCTTTGTAATAATTACTAATAAACTAATTACTATTACGAATATTAAAAATAATTACTAAATAGATAAATTAGTAATATCAGAATTCTTAATAGTAATATAAGAATTCTTAAGATATAATAATTAATAAGATAAGAATTAATACGAAATAAGAGAAAGACTTCGTATTCTGAAATATTAATATATTATTAATATTAATTATAAATTGAATATTAATTAAAGAATACTAAGAATATTAATTAAAGAATACTAAAAATAGAAATAGAATATAGAAATCTAATAGTCGAAATAGAAAATAGAAATTTAATAGAATATTTATTTCTAAGCTAGAATATTTCGAAATATTTAATTAATATTTATTTAATAGTATTCATATTTTACTAATATTAATATTTATTTAATAATTTCATATTTATTTACTAATATTAAATAATTAATATTTAATTTCATTTTTAGAGAATTTCTTATTTAATTATTTAAGATCTTATTTTATTATTTAATAGAATATTAATATAAAAATCAATAATAATATAACAATCGAAAAATATGTATAATTAGAATATATTATTAAATATTTAATAAAAAAGTTTATTAATAAATAATATACCATAATAATCTATTTAATAATAATATTCCAAAACGAATATTCAAAATAATATAAAAAAAATACAATATAAATATTCGAATAGAAATGAAATAGAAAATAGATAAATAGAATAATTAATAAATTTAATAAATATAGAATATTTAAATAGAGTAAATATAGAATATTTAAATAGAGTAAATATAGAATATTTAAATATAGAATATTCTAAATATAAATAAAATAATATAGAATTAATAATCACGAATTATAGTTGAATTAGAGTTATAGAATAGACTATTCGAATATAAAATAATATAGAAAATAATAAAAAAAAATATTCTAATAATTAGAATATAAATATTCTAATCTAAATATAATAATATATCTAAATATAATAATATAATATAAAAATTCCAATTTCGAAGCAAAAAATATTATAAGAAAAAATAAACAGGTACAAATATTAAATTGAGGTGCCCATTCTATGACAATTCTCAACAACTTACCCTCCATTTTTGTCCCTTTAGTGGGCTTAGTATTTCCGGCAATTGCAATGGCTTCTTTATCTCTTCATGTTCAAAAAAACAAGATTTTTTAGATCCGATAGAAGTAGATCTCATTTATTTATTTTTCAAGGCCTAGACTTAGATCCTAATACAGATATTAGGTTAGTCTAATATGATTTAATATGATATAACATATTCTAGATGTGTAGATAGGAAATCATAGTATGAGGCTACTTTTTTGTTAATCTAAGCTAAGGAATTTGATGAATTCCTCCTAAAGATTCACATCAAAATAGTGCGAGTTGATGGAAATTACTTCGGAAAAAAAAAAAAGAAAGGCAAATCAAATGGGCTAGTCTCCCACTTCCAATAAAAAGCAACTGGATCTAGTATGAGTTGGCGATCAGAACATATATGGATAGAACTTATAGCGGGGTCTCGAAAAATAAGTAATTTCTGCTGGGCTTTTATACTTTTTTTAGGTTCGTTGGGTTTTTTATTGGTTGGAATTTCCAGTTATCTTGGAAAAAGTTTCATATCTTTATTTCCCTCTCAGCAAATACTTTTTTTTCCACAAGGGATCGTGATGTCTTTCTATGGGATCGCTGGTCTATTTATTAGTTGTTATTTGTGGTGCACAATTTTGTGGAATGTGGGTGGGGGTTATGATCGATTCGATAGAAAAGAAGGAATAGTATGTATTTTTCGATGGGGATTTCCAGGAAAAAATCGTCGCATCTTACTCCGATTCCTTATGAAAGACATTCAGTCTATTAGAATAGAAGTTAAAGAAGGTATTTACGCTCGGCGTATCCCTTATATGGAAATAAGAGGCCGAGGGACTGTTCCTTTGACTCGTACTGATGAGACTTTGACTCCACGAGAAATTGAGCAAAAAGTCGCGGAATTGGCCTATTTTTTGCGTGTACCAATTGAAGTATTTTAAAATGAGCTGAAGAATGAACATTTTCGTAGCAGGAACGAAAAAATCAAAGAGTCTTTTTTTTTTATAGCAAAACTTATATAGCATAACTTAACTGGAATTTCTTCACAATATTAATGAACTAAAGAATATATTATATATATATGTATCCGGAACAATTCCAATTAGAAAATCAAACTGTTTTATCTGCAAATTTTTTTATGCGTATGTAAATTGACTAAATCCAGTAACAAAACAAGTAAGAAATCAAAATAAGAGACTCAGCTCATAGATCAAAATAAAGCATTTAATAAAATAGAAAGAAATTATCTTTTTTTTTATGTTCAATATTTGAAATTGATAGGTTCCATATTGATAGATTCTATCTTGGAAATTATCTCTACTTTACTTTTGTCATTTGTCAGTTCAGATTTCTTTTTAGCTTTTTTTGCCCTCCTTTACGAGCAAAGGGCTGGACCAGTTAGATTAGAATAATAAGCTTTTTGTCTTATTTTTCTTTTGCCACTCATTTTTTATTATCCCATCCCAATATTCTTCATAAATCTTTCTTAATTATTCGTAATTATTCCTAAGGGATATGGGGAAATTGGCCATTTTTTTCGAAATATTTGTTTTGTTGATAGAACGGAATTTTTTTATCTCTAAATCCGAATTTTCAGTCGCTCTTGGGATATATTTATCGAAAAGGGTGGATTGCTTCGAAATTGAACAATTGAGATATCTAAAAAGAATCCTTTTTTCTTCCTTTGTGTACTCGTTTTATTTTAGGTTATTTTTTTTTTTGTATTCTTTCATCTTTCAAAATTCAAGGAATAACTACTGGCTTACAAATAAACCAATAAAAAGAGGGAATAGATTTATAAATTCGAAGCCGTATAATAGAACTTAGGCTTGATAGAAATATTAGATCATATAGAATCGATAAATGAGGTGCGTTCATTAAAAATTCACATATGAAAAATGGAAAAAAAAACATTTATTCCCCTTCTATATCTTATATATATAGTTTTTTTTCCCTGGTGGATCTCCTTTTTATTTAAAAAAAGTTTTGAATCTTGGGTTATTAATTGGTGTAATACGAGTAAATCTGAAATTTTTTTAAATGATATCCAAGAAAACTTTTTTCTAGAAAAATTCATAGAATTAGAGGAGCTCGCTCGCTTGGACGAAATAATAAAAGAATATCCGGAAATACATCTACAAAAGTTTCCTATCGGAATCCAGAAACAAACGATACAATTGATCAAGATACACAATGAGGATCATATCTATACGATTTTGTACTTCTCGACAAATATAATCTCTTTCCTTATTGTAAGTGGTTATTCTATTCTAAGTAATGAAGAGCTTTTTTTTCTTAATTCTTGGGTTCAAGAATTCCTATATAACTTAAGTGACACAATAAAAGCTTTTTCCATTCTTTTATTAACCGATTTATGTATAGGATTCCATTCACCCCACGGTTGGGAACTAATGATTGGTTCTGTTTATAAAGATTTTGGATTTGCTCATAATGATCAAATTATATCTGGACTGGTTTCCACTTTTCCAGTCATTATCGATACAATTTTGAAATATTGGATTTTCCGTTATTT